ACGGACTTCCCCAGTACTTAACTATTATTTAATAGATGAAAATGGGCGAATTTATAATCCCGACCCATCCATTAACATGATTTTGAATCCATTCAATTGGAATTGGTATTTTCTCCATCACGATTATTGTGAAGAAACGTCGACAATAATTAACCTTGGACAGTTTTTTTGTGAAAATGTATGTATATCGAAATCTGGACCACATCTAAAATCGGGGCAGGTTCTAATTGTTGATGTTGACTCTTTAGTAATAAGATCTGCAAAGCCCTATTTGGCTACTCCAGGAGCAACCGTTCATGGCCATTATGGGGAAATCCTTTACGAAGGAGATACATTAGTTACATTTATATATGAAAAATCGAGATCGGGTGATATAACGCAAGGTCTTCCAAAAGTAGAACAAGTGTTAGAAGTTCGTTCGATTGATTCAATATCAATGAACTTAGAAAAACGGGTTGAAGGTTGGAACGAACGTATAACAAGAATTCTTGGGATTCCTTGGGGATTCTTGATTGGCGCTGAGCTAACCATAGCACAAAGTCGTATATCTTTGGTTAATAAGATTCAAAAGGTTTATCGCTCGCAGGGCGTGCAGATACATAATAGGCATATAGAAATTATTGTACGTCAAATAACATCCAAAGTGTTGGTTTCAGAAGATGGAATGTCTAATGTTTTTTCACCCGGTGAATTAATTGGATTGTTGAGGGCGGAACGAACGGGGCGCGCTTTGGAAGAAGCGATCTGTTACCGAGCCGTCTTATTAGGAATAACGAGGGCATCTCTGAATACTCAAAGTTTCATATCTGAAGCGAGTTTTCAAGAAACTGCTAGAGTTTTAGCAAAAGCCGCTCTACGAGGTCGTATCGATTGGTTGAAAGGCCTGAAAGAGAATGTTGTTCTGGGGGGTATGATACCCGTTGGTACTGGATTCAAGGGATTAGTGCACCGTTTAAGCAATGTTTCTTTGGAAATCGAAAAGAAAAATCTATTCGAGGGAGGCATGAGAGATATTTTGTTTCACCACAAAGAATTGTTTGATTCTTGCATCCCCAGGAATTTCCCCGATACATCAGAACAATCATTTACAAAACAATCATTTACAGGGTTTACTGATTGATTCCTAACAATGGATTCATCCTTTTCATTTAATTAAACTTTAACTATCCGGCTTTTGGTTGTTAAAAAAACAATGTGTTAATTTTTTTTAATAAAAAAAATAACGAATAGGAAGGAATTAATAGCTTGGGCCGTGTATCACCGCTCAATCGCCGGTAGAAAGGTTCCATCGGAACAATTTTGGATTTCATCAGGTACCTCGTCTAAAAAAGAGGAAATGTGGAGAGAAATGACAAGAAAGTATTGGAACATCAATTTGGAAGAGATGATGGAAGCGGGAGTTCATTTTGGTCATGGTACTAGAAAGTGGAATCCTAGAATGGCACCTTATATCTCTGCAAAGCGTAAGGGTATTCATATTATAAATCTTACTAGAACGGCTCGTTTTTTATCAGAAGCTTGTGATTTAGTTTTTGATGCAGCAAGTCGAGGAAACCAATTTTTAATCGTTGGTACAAAAAATAAAGCAGCTGATTCAGTAGCATCGGCTGCAGTAAGGGCTCGGTGTCATTATGTTAATAAAAAATGGCTCGGTGGTATGTCAACGAATTGGTCCACTACAGAAACAAGACTTCATAAGTTCAGGGACTTGAGAGCAGAGCAAAAGATGAGAAGACTCAACCATCTTCCGAAACGAGATGCAGCAATGCTCAAGAGACAATTATCTCACTTGCAAACATATCTAGGCGGCATCAAATATATGACGGGGTTGCCCGATATTGTAATCATCGTTGATCAGCAAGAAGAATATACGGCTCTTCGAGAGTGTATTACTTTGGGAATTCCAACAATTTGTTTAATCGATACAAATTGTGACCCGGATCTTGCAGATATTTCGATTCCAGCCAATGATGACGCTATAGCTTCAATCCGATTAATTCTTACTAAACTAGTATCCGCAATTTGTGAGGGTCGTTCTAGCTATATAAGAAATCGTTGATTAATAATAAGATAAGTCAATTACTTCGTGAATTCCATAAATTTATGGAATCGGTTACTTTACTATATCCTGAATATTGAAAAAGAGATCCAAATTGCTGCGTATATTTTGTAATTACTCGGTATCTGAAATAAAAAAAGAAATTTAAGTAGGTGAATTGATAAATAGAGGGTTGAATCAAAATAATTCCTTTTTAAGTTCTATTTCTGTCAGAGGGCAATATGAATGTTCTAGCATGTTCCATCAACACACTAAACGGGTTATATGATATATCCGGTGTAGAAGTAGGCCAACATTTCTATTGGCAAATAGGGGGGTTCCAAGTCCATGCCCAAGTACTTATTACTTCTTGGTTCGTAATTGCTATCTTATTAGGTTCTGCTATTATAGCTGTTCGCAATCCACAAACCGTTCCGACCGACGGTCAGAATTTTTTTGAATATGTCCTTGAATTCATTCGAGATTTGAGCAAAACCCAAATTGGAGAAGAGTATGGTCCTTGGGTTCCTTTTATTGGAACTATGTTCTTATTTATTTTTGTTTCCAACTGGTCAGGGGCTCTTTTACCTTGGAAAATCATACAATTACCTCATGGGGAGTTGGCCGCACCCACGAATGATATAAATACTACTGTTGCTTTAGCTTTACCTACGTCAGTAGCATATTTCTATGCGGGTCTTACAAAAAAAGGATTGGGTTATTTCGGTAAATATATTCAACCAACTCCAATACTTTTACCAATTAACATCCTAGAAGATTTCACAAAACCCTTATCACTTAGTTTTCGACTTTTTGGTAATATATTGGCTGATGAATTAGTAGTTGTTGTTCTTGTTTCTTTAGTACCTTCAGTAGTTCCTATACCTGTCATGTTCCTTGGATTATTTACAAGTGGTATTCAAGCTCTTATTTTTGCAACTTTAGCCGCGGCTTATATAGGGGAATCCATGGAGGGTCATCATTGACTATTTTTCAAAATATGCTTTTTTGATACCAACGCAATGGATAGGCATCTTGTATAAGCTATTTTGGAACAGAATAAATACAATATGGGATATATATGATTTAAAGTAGTAATCAAAAAAATTCTGATATTGTGGAATTCTATTGTAAAAAAGGGTACGAACCATATCTTTAAAGAATATCCTTTACTAAGATTTCTGTTTGGCCCATTTATGCCATACTCCCTTTGTATTTGTTCAGAATCAATCACACTATTTTTTATGTTTTTATGATTCATACATAATTTGAATAAGAATTGTTCTGTTATTTGGTTCCAGTGTGCACTAAAAAAAAGTTCTATGGAATTATTCCTATTTCATTTTTTTTTTCAATTTAACGATTGATCAAAATTCAAATTAATTCGACGCAATTAGATCTCAAATATGGATCTCATTTATATGTAAGGATTCCAATTAATAAATGAATTCATTTTTATTTATACTTTCATTAATACGGGATAACCATAAGGAAAAGGAAAGCCGTAAATTTACAAATACGATTTTTCCAAAATGGGGTAGGGATGGGTCCCATTGGGTATATGTAATTTATTTAATGCTTATAAGCCAACCCTTATGTTTCAAAGAATGATTCTATATCTATAATCGGGTTGCATATAAGATGTGAATTTTTGGTTTACGTTATGGAAGAAAGCCATGTATATGTGATAGTAGATATTTACTAGTTATATATAAACTATTCATATATCGTATTTACTTTGCTACTCTACTGTGAATTTAGATAGGAATTACAATAGAAGCCTTCTCAGTTCGTCTGGTCCAAATGAGTAAACAGATGAAATCAAGCATATAGAAGAGAAAAACTGCAGAATTGAAAGAATGGTTCGGAAAAATAAATAATGAAATGCAAGAACTAGGTCCTTATGGGTTGATTGTGTGGATTGATTGTGGATTGATTGTGGATTGATAAGGACTCCGTGGATAGGACCTAAAAACCCGAGATCAAAGCAGTTCTTCTCATTCAAAAATCTCATTACTAAAAATTGTTAGTTCATAGTTATTTTATTTCGACTGAATGTAGAATAATAAAAGAATTCATTGGTTGCTTGTATCATTAACCATTTCTTTATTTTTATGCGAGGAGCTTACCATGAATCCACTGATTTCTGCCGCTTCCGTTATTGCTGCTGGATTGGCTGTAGGGCTGGCTTCTATTGGACCTGGAGTTGGTCAAGGTACTGCTGCGGGACAAGCTGTAGAAGGTATTGCGAGACAACCAGAGGCAGAGGGTAAAATACGAGGTACTTTATTGCTTAGTCTGGCTTTTATGGAAGCTTTAACAATTTATGGACTGGTTGTGGCATTAGCGCTTTTATTTGCAAATCCTTTTGTTTAATCCTCGAAATTTCAAAGTCTTTGTTTTTTTGTCTTTCTTATTTTCTTAGAATTAGCCACTTGGTTTTTCGAATTATATGAAGATTTCATCTACAATAACTTTAACTTAATTCTGAGATAATACCCCGTGGGAAGGACTAATTTGAGGATCAGGAATTAGCGGATCCACTCGTTTTCTTCCTTCCCGTTCTCAGTCTAATGGAACCCCCTTGCGTTGGAACAAACGAGATATATCGCAACTGATATGATCTCTGGGGTGAGGGACCTAATTATAATTAAATATTTTTTGGGGGCTTTTTTTTTTTTGAAATATTAAAATAGAAAAAGAATAATTTAATATATTGAATTGAGAAGTGAAATAAGAAATTTAATCAAATAAATAAAAGAGGGCGAAGTAATACAAAAAGAAGTCTGTTTAGTCCTATTTATAAGAGGAGATCATATGAAAAAAGTAACCGATTCTTTCGTTTCCTTGGGTCACTGGCCATCCGCCGGGAGTTTCGGATTTAATACCGATATTTTAGCAACAAATCCAATAAATCTAAGTGTAGTCCTTGGTGTATTGATTTTTTTTGGAAAGGGAGTGT